TGGTTTATATGAATCCTATTCGGTTGAGACCAAAAAAAAAAATGACATTCCCATAAATTTACAAGGTAATATTTCCATTTCTTCATCAGAAGAGGAGTTCCTTTTGAAGACAGAATTGATTTTCCTTGATATCTGAAATAATGGATGAAAGTATCCTTGAACAACCAAAGGATGGTATGAAAATCATTACGAAAAACCACTAAAAAATGTTCTATTTTTCCAAAAAAATGTGTTCGATCAAGAAAAGCTCTAGAGGATGTTGATCGTAAATGAGAAGATTGTTTACGGAGAAAAACGAATATGGATTCCGATTCATATACATGAAAATTATACAGGAACAGAAAAAATCTTTGATTCTCTTTTGAAAAAAAGAAATTCATTTTATTTTTTTGAGTAATAAGAATATTCCAATGATGATACTCGTAGAGAAAGAGTCTCAATAAGTGCAAAAAGGGGACATCTTGTATCCAACAACGAAGGATTTGAACCAATAGTTCCAGATGGATAGGATGGGGTATTAGGATATCTAATACATGATTTAAATGTGATAATTTATCCTCTAAAAAAGGAAATATGGAATGAATTGATCGTAAATTAATAGATTTGACTATTTCTTTTTTACCTTCTAGGGAAAATACTAATCGCAGTGAGAATGGAATTTCCACAATGACTGCAAACCCCTCTGATATCATTTGAGAATCAAAAATTTTATTATACCCAACAAATTGATTTTGATTCGAATCATTAGCCAAAAAAATCAAATGCTTCTGTTGATACATTTGAGTAATTAAACGTTTAACACTTAGTAAACTATATTTATTGGCATGACCTAAATTTTCCATAGGCTCATAAGGAATCAATTTATTTAACCCATGATCATGAGCAAGTGCATAAATGTATTCCTGAAAGAGAAGTGGATATAGGAAGTCTCGTTCTCGAGATCTATCTATCTTTAAATATCCTTGTAATTCCTCCATTTAAAATTAGATTTGAACCAAAGATGGGGATTTCTTGGGCCATCAAATGATACGAAACATAGTACGATACAGCCAAAACAAGGTATCCGGGCATATAGTAAAAAAAAAAATAGATACCTTGGAGATGATTAATCAACGGATTCTCTCTTTTTCCATCCAATTGGGTTTTGTTCGTTATAAAATACCGAGATAGTTAGAAATCCTTTATTTTTGCAACCCGATCGCTCTTTTGACTTTAGAATAAATTTTGTTTCTCAATATACCGTTTCTTCTACACATTCGTCTCCACTCAAGGATATAGTTAATAGTTAGGATTCATAAAAAAGTGGAGAATCCACTTTTAAGGTTATGAAATAACCTTTTCCCGCACCAGGGACTAATATATTTCTAACGTATAATTAGATCGGGTAATTATTCGAATTAAGAACAGAAGCTCGTTGCTTTTTTTGTTTCCCTATAATTTGAGCTTTTCGGCTCTATCCATTTATTCACTCGATTCAAGCATGAATTGGTTTTTTTGTACCGCTCTAAGAATTAAAACTCTAAGAATACAAACAAGATTTTGTACCGATCCCGTAAGGATTAAGTACTCTTATCTTAGAGTTATTCGTTTATACGACATGCTGTTTTTTCCATTCATTCCCTCTCAGGATCAGTCGTGGTCTTACAAACTCTACCAATGGTATGGACGAATCCGTTGCTTCATCCAAATGTGTAAAAGATTCTAGCCGCACTTAAAAGCCGAATACTCTACCGTTGAGTTAGCAACCCAAAAATTTCATTATGACGTGTAGATACGATCGGAAAAAAAGGAAAAATCTATTTTTCCATTTTTTTTTTATTCAGAAGAGACTTCTTGTGTTGTGTCAATCGAATCCACGGAACCCATCACTTACATGAAGTTAAGTAAAAAAGAAAAACTTATAGGTCGTGGATAATATAATATAATATAATATAGATCTATTTATCCATGATCAATTATATTTGATCAATACACTATTGTCAATATGAACGTCGAGAAAAGAAATTCAAAGAATCCCATAATAAGGACTTTTGTTGGATTGGCACTTCATAGATAACCTACATAGAGAATAAAAGAGAATAAAAAAAAGTGTAAATGTAGAAAAGAAATAAGGAAGAATAAAATCTCGAGTTTATTCAATATTCATAAAGGTACATTTATAATTATATTATCCCATATGATCTCATATTACTTTAACTATTAATTTTATATACTTTAACTATATTTATATATATATTATTATATTATATATATTAGATATATAAAAATTAGATATATAAAAATATATTAATATAAAAATATATTAGAATATTAGATATATAAAATCAATATGAATAGAACAAAAAAATGGGGAATAGTGAAGAAAAAATGACACAAAGCTAGCCTAGGGGCACCCCTTCTTTCTTTTTAATTTTTTGTAATTAACGCGAAGTTCCTTAAGTATCTCTGGCTTCTTTGAAATATAATGAACGGTTCCCGTAGGTTGAGCTCCTTTTTCAAGTAAATATAGAATAGCGAGAACGTTTGAATAAGTTTGATTCTTTATTGGATCGTAAAAACCCACTTTCCGAAGATCTCTTCCTTCTCTTCGGGATCGAACATCAATTGCAACGATTCGATAGATAGCTCATTGGGATAGATATAGATGAACAATTCCTCCCTTAGAAACGTATAGGGGGCTTTTTCCTCGTACGGCTTGAGAAAGAATGATTCAAATTTAATAATTTGACTCTACTTATAGTATATATAGTAGCAAATAGATCCATAAAATCATCAAACCATTAAACTATGACAATGATTTTAGTCGTTTTTTATTCTTCCTTCCCGAAAAAACCGAAAAGAAAAAATCATTCGTATTTATAACTCAAGCTGGACAATTCTCAAAGAGTTCAAAGGAAAAAACCCTGATGGCATTTCATTTATTGAGCTGTCTCTAACCAATTTTTTTGTCTCGTTTAGAATCCAATTTTTTAATTACTTATTCTGCTTCTGCTCAAATTGTGGAGACAATTGAAAATGGCGTTTTCTTCTTCCAGGATCGTTTATCTTTGTTTTGAATCATTGGGTTTAGACATTACTTGATCCTTAATCGTTTCAAAAAAGCCTTTTGTGATTTATTGACTATCGAAGAATCATACGAACGATTGATTCCCGTGCAATACACTTTTGATCGAAATAGTTTTTCCAATTTCAACAAAAGTTTCAAATCCAAAAGGGGATTTTGTTAGAATTGAATCTTTTCAATTTCTATTCTATATCGAAGAAGATATGCTTACGAAGTTGTTCCGACTTATTGATTGACATTAACCCTAGATCCTTACCTCTGAGAAATTAATTAATCCTTTCCGCCCGAGCTCCATCGTGTACTATTTACTTGAACTCCCATTTGGTTGGGAGTTCTAGTAGAACAGAACAAACTATGTCGAACCAAGAGTACCTCATAATTCCTATATATATACAATATACAAAAGAAAAATAAAATGATGGATATAAGAATCCACAACCGATCATGTCCTTCAAGTCGCACGTTGCTTTCTACCACATCGTTTTAAACGAAGTTTTACCATAACATTCCTCTAGTTTGGAACCGGTATGGAATTGATTCCATATGGAATCATGAATAATCATTGGCTCAATCGATACATAATAATATAATACTTTATTTTTCTATAGGGTATTTCTTTTTATCTGGAGAAGTCTTAACAAGGATTAAATTTTATTAACCCATATTTCTTTTTATTCTATTTATTTTATTTATTCTATTTATTAATTAATATTAATGTTATTAATTAATATTAATATTAATGAAATAATAAACAATTCAATTTTTGAATTAATTTATTTTCTAAAGTCTAAAGAACACAAATAAACAAATTTATTTTTTTCAATGCGCATCGTCAACAGATTGTTCAAGACAAGATGATCAATCGTGAAAGATCCAATTCTTTTCTTTATCAAACAACTAAACTAAACTAAAGAAAGGTCTTTAATTAGATTTCCAATACCGGAACAGAATAGAATATATATTATTACCCGAATAAGCTAATCCAACGACCTGCAAAGGGTGGAAGTTACTTGAGAGGGATAGATTTCCAAATTTCACACTTCTTCGAATACCAAGGAGAATTATGAAAAATTTTTCATTTTGATTTTTAAAATTGACTACTTCAACATCATTTTCTTATCATTATTTGAATAAAGTTTTCCCGTAAAACGTAAAAAGCGAATTTGATCTAGAAATAAATCAACAAGTTGTCACATATACCAAGTAGATAAAACTTGGTAACCGATAGCTCATTGATTAAGGAAACACAAATCATCATAAACATAATATATATTTATTGAATTTCTTTTCCAATTGAATCATCAAGGATTTCACCCAGCTACATAGAAAAAAAAACAAAGAATAAAATTCTAACAAAGTAATGAATGTAATAAAGTAAAGTCAATAGAATGTATAAAACAACCCTCTGATACAATCGTTACATGGATTTACAATTCTAAATTAGAACCCAATGCGAAATAAAAAAATTAGGTAAAAAAAAAAATAAATCTGTTACATATTGAACTTTCTTTTTTGTTAATTTGTTAATAAGATCCGGAGGACAGACATCCATATTCAAATTTATACCACCCGTTGCGGATTAACTCCCATCTACTGACAAATTGTATGGGTCTCATGAGTCCTAAATAAAAAAGGAAGGTCCTCTTACGGTATGCTGGACAATCTTGTATAAGTGAAAAGACAAACAGATACATATTTTTTTTACCCCAAACAAGTTTGTTTTGGGAGTCTTAATCCCAGTGATGCAATTAAATTAGTACCAAAGCCCCCTACCTACTGTTTAGAATTCAGCATCAAGATAGAATTAGTACCCTATTTTCTTTAGAGATAAGAATATAAAAGAAATAAGGAATATGGGGCTTTCACATTTCGATTCAGAATGCAGGATTGATAATTCAAATAAAATAAAATAAATAGATATAGGACGTAAAGTTTTTCTAAGTAACTAACTTCAATATGAAGTTGAGCAAGACATGCCACCGAACATCCTATTTTATTTTTTTTATTAGAAATTATACATTGATCCATATTCCTATCCTATCAGGATCACAAATAGATTCTGTATGTCATCGGTACTCGGATTTGGTTTGTGAGAAAGAAAATCAAAGATATGATTCTTTTCTGAGCCATTATAATTATAATATAAATCATAAACAAGGAACTAGAACTATTAAATAAACATTACACTCTTAAACTAAAGAGAAGATTTTTAAAAGAACAAAAAAATCTTTATTCTGATAGAATTGGACGGCTTTGGGACGGAAGGATTCGAACCTCCGAGTCGCGGGACCAAAACCCGTTGCCTTACCACTTGGCCACGCCCCATTGAAATTTCTATTCAACACTAATAAACACTAATATAGGTATTGGTTGTTCGTCAATTCCCGCCCAAATATCTATGGAATCCATTAGATTGTTACTAAGATTTGACACGTGTGGTTGTAAAATAAAACTGAATTTATTGATCATTACATAGAATTCAATTAAGATATTGTATGAAAATATGATTCCTTCTATTTTCGTTTGAGAATAGAAGGATTTTTGATTGGGTTAGTCAAAGAAAAAGAAGGATTTTTTGGTCTATTTGAACTTTCTTCATTTTTACCTTATATCGATAACTCAATCAAAATACAATTATCTCCAAGAATAAAACATTTGTTATGCTTAATATCTTTAGTTTGATCTGTATCTATCTTAATTCTATACTTCATTCGAGTCATTTTTTCTTTGCCAAATTGCCCGAGGCTTATGCTTTTTTCAATCCAATCGTAGATGTTATGCCAGTCATACCTTTGTTTTTTTTTCTCTTAGCCTTTGTTTGGCAAGCTGCTGTCAGTTTTCGATAAAATCTTTAATACTGTCCTACAAACAAAACATTCATGATTTTTTCAATAAAAAAAAGATTCTAACAATCAATTGATAAGATCAGATAAGTCTTACATTGTGAACCCTCAATTCAAACATGGAAATTCTTGGATAAGCGCGATGAATCTAGATCACCTCACTTCCTCATTCTAACCTTCTACTTCCAGTGAACAAGGACCCTATATAGGTATAGGGTCCCAAAAAACTAATTGTGTTGTGCGCATAAAAGATAATTTTCATACCGAAAGAGTCTTCTTGTCTTAGTCTTATTACAAATGAATTTATGAAACTTCCTTTCTTTTAGAGAAACCACTTTATTTCTTGGTTTGGTGTCAAAATGGAATATGTGGTATAAAAATGGATAATCTATTCCCTTTTTACCAAAAATGATCTTATCTTGGAGATTTTGTAATGCTTACTCTCAAACTCTTCGTTTACACAGTGGTGATATTCTTTGTTTCTCTCTTCATCTTCGGATTCCTATCTAATGATCCGGGACGTAATCCTGGACGTGAGGAATAAAAAAATAAGGGATTTTTTCTTGCTTGATTTCTGAATTTTATTATGATTTTATCTATTCTAGATATCTAACTATGCTATGATAAAAAGTGCTCGAGATTTTATTTCGAATTTGAAATAAAATCTCAAGTCATCAGAATAAAGATAAACGGAAAGAGAGGGATTCGAACCCTCGGTACGAATAACTCGTACAACGGATTAGCAATCCGACGCTTTAGTCCACTCAGCCATCTCTCCCAATTAAACAAAGGATAATTACTATGTTACACATGAAGTAAAGAAATACACATGAAGTAAAGAAAAAATCTTTCTTTTTCTTTCTTTATTCTAGACTATAGAATCAATTATAGATACCACTACAAAAGATACAAATTTTTAAAGTTTTTCAGCAATTAAATTACATTTAGATAACGGGAATACCCGCAAAAAATAAAGTAAATTAAATAAAGAATACCCCTTTTTTTCGATTTCGTATGAAAGCTTCTTTTATTCCCCGGCCTGGATAGGTACTGACCAGGCCGTTTATTGTTTTGTTCCAATGAATCATACATGAAATTATTCATCTGATTTGAAAACAAAAATACATTGCATCAACAACAATATAGGTGTTTTTTTATTCCTATGATATAGGCGATATAGGATATAAGTGCCGTTTCTTATTATTCATGTTATTTTCCAACTTTTCTTTTCTCGATTTAGAATCTAAAAAAGAATAAAATAGAGCTATGGATTCTTACACAATTTCTTTTTATGTTCTGACTTCAATGGTTCTTTCGGACCACACCTGTCACTAAATAACTCACCCAAGATAGAACTTGTTATTTCAATAGGCTTTCCTTTGCCTATCTCATCAAGTTCTCCCCGAAAAAAACGTCAACATTCTAATTTCATTATTTTGTTCCGATCCTATCTTGATTACGTATGATGATCTTGTTCGACAAATGATCCATTCATATACAATAATCACATTGTAGCGGGTATAGTTTAGTGGTAAAAGTGTGATTCGTTCTATTAACAACTGAAATAGTTAAGGGGTCTTTCGGTTTTATTCA